GTAAACCTACAGTAATTCGACGATCAAATCTTCCAGGTCTTAGTAATGCAGCGTCTAAAATATCTACCCGGTTTGTGGCACCAACAACTATAACACCTTTATTTTCTTTAAAACCATCCATTTCTGTTAATAGTTGATTTAAAGTTTGTTCACGTTCATCGTTTCCACCACCAATTCCAGATCCCCGTTCGCGTCCAACAGCATCAATTTCGTCAATAAATACGATACATGGAGCATTTTCTGAGGCTTTATTAAATAAATCACGAATTCGAGCAGCACCAATACCAATAAACATTTCAACAAATTCCGAACCTGCTACACTGAAAAATGGTACATTTGCTTCATTAGCAATAGCTTTTGCTAATAAAGTTTTACCAGTACCTGGAGGTCCTACTAATAACACACCTTTAGGTATCTTAGCACCAACTCGGGTGTATCGATCTGGTTCTTTTAAAAATGAAACAATTTCTTCAAATTCAGCTTTTGCTTCATCAATACCTGCAATATCATTAAATGTAATTCCAGTTTCTGGACGTGGATCAAATCTTGCAGGTGATTTTCCTATATTCATAGGTGACGATCCCGAATTTTGAGAAAAGTTATCTGAATTTTGGAAGAAAAAGATTAAACCACTTATAAAAATTAATGGTAATAATAGATTACTTGCAATACTTATAAATACATTCTTACTTGGTGCTGGATGTGCATCAAAATCTATGTTATATTCTTTTAATTTTTGAATTAATTGTGAAGCGCCAATAGGGATTTCCACTCTAATTGCTTGTGGACGATTTCCTAATTCAGGACTCGAAGCTTGAACAATTGCATTTCTACTATTATCATATAAATCTACTTGCTTAACCCATCCCATTTCTAAATATTCTAAGAAACGACCATAAGTCATTCTTGAACTACTAACATTTGTGTTTATTTCTAATTTATCATTTTGTACTTGTCCTTGAATATAATCTCCTGATGTTATTAAATTAACACCAAAAATAAGACATGCAATGGCAAAGATCCCTATTAGGATTTTTTGTATAAAATTTCGATCCATTTTTCTTATTCAGTTAAAATATAATTATTTTAGTGGTTAAATCTTGTAACCACAATAGTAACAAATAAAAGATAACGAATCCAACTAAAATTAAATTTTTATCAAATAAATTAAATTTAAAGACTATATTAATAGACAAACATTTATTATAGGTTAAAAATTTTTATGGTTAGTCGTGGATCAAAAGTTCGTATTTTAAGACCAGAGTCTTATTGGTATAATCAAGTTGGAACTGTAGCTACAGTTGATCAAAGTGGAATTCGATATCCTGTTGTTGTTCGTTTTGAAAGTGTTAATTATAGTGGGACAAATACTAACAATTTTGCTCTTGATGAATTAATTGAAGTTAAAGAAAAATAAGTTAAGCTAGAATAATTAAAAAGGTAGAGAAATTGAAAATTATTTGCTCTACTTTTTTTTATATGATATTATTTTTTTGTTAAAATTCTGATATTTTAAAGAAAACTTTATGGTCAGTTCTTTACAAGTTGGAAAATTAGCTCCAAATTTTTTAACCATTGGAGTATACAAAAATCAATTGGGTAAAATTAGATTATCTGATTACAGAGGAAAAAAATATGTAATTCTTGTTTTTTATCCAGCCAATTTTACATCTCTTTCAGTTACAGAATTGATTGGATTAAATGATCGAATTTCTGAATTTAAAAAATTGTCTGCACAAATACTTGCAATATCTATGGATAGTCCATTTTCACATTTGCAATTTTTATTAGCGACTCGATATCAAAATGATTTAAAAGAATTAGATTACCCATTAATTTCTGACTTAACTCAAAAAATAACCACTAATTATCAGTTATTAACAGAAGATGGACTTGCGTTTCCGGGTCTATTTATTATTGACAAGGAGGGAATCATTCAATACTATACTGTAAATAATTTATTATGTGGAAGAAATGTTAACGAAATTCTTCGAGTTTTACGATCAATTCAATATGTAAAAGAAAACCCTGGACAAATGTGTCCAGTTGAGTAGTACTAAATTTGAAAACTTCGATATTAATTCTGAGAAATTAAAAAATTATATAAAAAATTCTAAATGTTAAAAATTTATGCCTAAATTAAAAACAAGGAAAGCTGCTGCAAAACGCTATAAAATTACTGGGAATAATACGTTTTTACGTCGTCATGCTTACAAAGGTCATTTATTAATGAAAAAATCAAATCGTCAAAAAAGAAAATTATCTCAGGTAATAAGTGTTAATCAAAATGATACAAATGCTATTAAATTGATGTTACCTTATTATTAAATCTTTAAAAATTATAAATTAATCATAAATAAAAAAATCTAATGGTTAGAGTTAAACGTGGTAATGTTGCACGTAAACGTCGTAATAAAATCTTAACAATTGCAAGTGGTTATAGAGGAGCTCATTCTGCTATTTTTAGAGTTGCAAATCAACAAGTTATGAAAGCATTAAAATATGCTTATGTTAATCGTAAACAAAAAAAACGCATTTTCCGCAGAGTTTGGATTTCAAGAATAAACGCTGCTTCACGAATTGAAGGTTTTACTTATAGTCATGTTATTCATAAATTGAATTCTGCAAAAATAGGGTTAAATAGAAAAATGCTATCGCAAATTGCTATTTTAGATAATGCTACATTTTCAAAAATTCTAAATTTTGACTAAATAAATTGTGAATATCTCATTTTTTATTCGAATTTCTAGTGTAGTTTAGAAATACAAATTATGAGCGATGATTTAGAAAAATTATTTGAAAAACTTCCTTTTTTTCTATATGACAATTTAGTTCGGCATATGTATGCCGATCAACTTATCGAAATTGTTCTTGATTTGGGTCGAAGACCTGAAGCACGGTTTCCTACTGGACCTGAATATTTGTCTCAAAAAGTCATATCTTGGCAAGATTTAGATTATACCACTAAACGAATTAGTAAATTTAGTACGGAAAATCGTGCAGGTATTGAAAGAACTTTACACAGAATAAGTTGTATCAGGAATCGTCAGTTTTTAATTACAGGATTAACTTGTCGGGTTGGTCGTTCAATATTTGGAGCTATTTCTGTTATTAGAGATTTACTGGAATCAGGTCAATCCATTTTAATATTAGGAAAACCTGGTGTCGGTAAAACTACTATTATTCGAGAAATTGGCCGAGTCCTAGCTGATGAAATGGAAAAACGAGTGGTTGTTATTGATACATCAAATGAAATTGCAGGTGAAAGTGATATTCCTCATTCGGGGATTGGTCGTGCTCGACGAATGCAAGTAGCTAAAACTGAACTTCAACATCAAGTGATGATTGAAGCTGTTGAAAATCATATGCCTCAAGTGATTATTATTGATGAAATTGGTACAGAATTAGAAGTGTTAGCTGCAAGAACTATTGCGGAGAAAGGAGTTCAACTAGTTGGTACGACTCATGGGAATTGTTTGCAAAATTTAATTAAAAATCCTCCTTTAGCTGACTTAATTGGGGGAATTCAATATGTAACGCTCAGTGACGATGAAGCAAAACGCAGGAAAACTCAAAAAACTGTGTTAGAACGTAAAGCTTATCCTGCTTTTGAAATCTTAATTGAAATAAATCAACAAAATTCTTGGACAATTCATGAAGATGTAAAAAGTTCAATTGATTTACTATTGCGTGGTGAGAGCTTTATGGAACAAATTCGAGTATTTTCATTACCCGAAAAAATTAAAATCCTTAGTGAGCGAACTCAACCTCAATATGGTTCATTAGCAAATAATCAAGCTTCTTTTCCAACTTTAACTTGGTCTTCTGTAAATGCTTTAAAACACGAAAACTCGTTAAAATTAAAAACAAAATTGTTAATAATTTATCCTTATTCAATTTCAAATAATTTGTTGAAAGAAGTTCTTTTAAGAATGGGGATTAATTTCATTTTAACCACTGAAGTTAAAAAGGCGAGCATCATATTAGGATTAAAAAAACATTTAAATAAGAATCTAAGTTTGACTCAAATAGCTACTAAATATAATATTCCAGTTTATAGTTTTAATTCTATAAGTTATTATCAATTAGTAAGATTATTTTCAAAAATTAGTTATTAATTATTTATTTGAATATGAGTTTTCAATATAGGATTATACATTAAATTCTATTAAAACTAAAAAAAATTAAATTAAAGTGGTACTTTAATTTAATTTTTTGGTAATTTATTTCAGAACTAAAAAAATTTATTCAAAAAACTTTGCTGAAATACAAACTTGTTTTCTTTTTAAAATTATGTTAATTTTAGTTGTTAGAGAAACATAAATATTATTTTCGGGATATAGCTCAGCTTGGTAGAGCACCTGCTTTGGGAGCAGGGGGTCGTAGGTTCAAATCCTACTATCCCGACTAATTTGGTAAAAATAGATGAAAGTTGAGATACTTGACGTAAGATTTGGTGTCTAATATAATGGTTGCTGTGCCTTTATAAATCTAATTTAAAGATATTCTTATGACAATTCGAGAACGGTTGTTAGAATTACGAGAGGAATTTTTTAACTTTGTTGCTTTTAGTTTTCAAAAATTAGCTGGTATTTTCGGATTTCCAGATAATCCAGGTATGTTATTAACTCCCTTAAAAAGATATTACTGGAATCCTAAATCATTAGCCGAAAATTTACCTATTCGTACTGTACGTTTTCCACCAGATACACATCCTCAAAATTATATTGAAATTCTAATCGGTGATTCTCCAAAACCTTCGCCTATTCCCAGAATATTCTATGAAAGTAATACTGATGGATTCTATAGCTTTTATATGGAAAATTATAAAAATATTATTTTTTTACCTAATTGGCTTTCGGAATTTCTGCAAGTTCAATGTAATTTTTGCTTAGATATATCTTTTTTAGAAGTTTGTCGAGAAGTCGTTTTTGCTATTTTAGTAACATATTACTACATGATTTCCTTTAGGATTTTTATCGCTTGGTTAATAAGTATAAACCCGTATACATTTCCAATTGCATATTTTATTGCTTTTGTGGATTGGATTGAAGAATATGCTATTGGTCTTATGCCTGTTGTAGGTGGTATTGGATTAGCTACTCCATTGTTATTAACTCTTATTGGAAAAGCTGCTGATTCTTTAAATCATTTAGTATTTACAATGCCCTTTTTACCTAGTGAGGGTGTTCCAGGAAAAGCCATAGTGAATGGGGATGTTAAAGATGTTTTAATTTTTAAATATTTACCTATCCTCTGGTATAAATATCCAATACCAAATGAAATAAGAGAGTTTTGGTATAATGAAAGAATGGATATTTTAAATTATATGCAAGAAGCGTACAAAAATGTTGATATTCAATTTTTACCTGACAGAGTTATCAATGAATCTAATCTACTAGATTTTCCTTTAAAACAAATTTCTCTAAATGTTTTCTCTACTGAACAATTAACCTCAAATTTAATAATCAGTAGTCAATTTGATCCTGTCCAAGAAATAACTCATTCGTTAACTCAACAATTTGAAAGTTATATTTCTTTTCTGTCGAATTTAAGTTTTTAAATTCTATATTTATTCTATATTGATCTCTTAATTTAATATAGGAGTATAGAATAAATATAGTTTCAAACTAATTAACATTATTTATTTTAACAAAGTTTTATTAATTTTTAAAAACAGTAATTAGTTTCAGATAAACTCGTAGTATCTTTATTTTCAACCGTATGGACAAAATTAAAAAAAACAAAAATTCAAGGATATTTTAAGAGAGTTTGATCCTGGCTCAGGATGAACGCTGGCGGTATGCCTTATACATGCAAGTCGAACGGGAGTTTTTAACTCTAGTGGCGGACGGGTGAGTAACACGTAAGAATTTGCCTTTAGGAGGGGGACAACAACTGGAAACGGTTGCTAATACCCCATATGCTTTCGAGTAAAATGGATTTCCGCCTAAAGAGAAGCTTGCGGCTGATTAGCTTGTTGGTAGGGTAATGGCCTACCAAGGCGACGATCAGTATCTGGTTTGAGAGGACGATCAGACACACTGGAACTGAGACACGGTCCAGACTCCTACGGGAGGCAGCAGTAGGGAATTTTCCGCAATGGGCGAAAGCCTGACGGAGCAATACCGCGTGAGGGATGAATGCCTATGGGTTGTAAACCTCTTTTTTCAGGGAGGAATAAATGACGTGTACCTGAAGAATAAGCATCGGCTAACTCCGTGCCAGCAGCCGCGGTAAGACGGAGGATGCAAGTGTTATCCGGAATCACTGGGCGTAAAGCGTCTGTAGGTGGCTTAATAAGTCAACTGTTAAATCTTGAAGCTCAACTTCAAAATCGCAGTCGAAACTATTAGACTAGAGTATAGTAGAGGTAAAGGGAATTTCCAGTGGAGCGGTGAAATGCGTAGAGATTGGAAAGAACACCGATGGCGAAGGCACTTTACTGGGCTATTACTGACACTCAGAGACGAAAGCTAGGGTAGCAAATGGGATTAGATACCCCAGTAGTCCTAGCCGTAAACAATGGATACTAGGTGTTGAACAGATCGACCTGTGCAGTACCAAAGCTAACGCGTTAAGTATCCCGCCTGGGAAGTATGCACGCAAGTGTGAAACTCAAAGGAATTGACGGGGGCCCGCACAAGCGGTGGAGCATGTGGTTTAATTCGATGCAACGCGAAGAACCTTACCAGGGTTTGACATGATACGAATTTCTTTGAAAGAAGAAAGTGCCTTTTGGAACGTATACACAGGTGGTGCATGGCTGTCGTCAGCTCGTGTCGTGAGATGTTGGGTTAAGTCCCGCAACGAGCGCAACCCTTATTTTTAGTTGCCTTTTGGAACTCTAAAAAGACTGCCGGTTATAAACCGGAGGAAGGCGGGGATGACGTCAAGTCAGCATGCCCCTTACACCCTGGGCTACACACGTGCTACAATGGACGAGACAATGAGCTGCAAATCTGCGAAGACTAGCTAATCTATAAACTCGTTCTAAGTTCGGATTGTAGGCTGCAACTCGCCTGCATGAAGTTGGAATCGCTAGTAATCGCTGGTCAGCACACAGCGGTGAATCCGTTCCCGGGCCTTGTACACACCGCCCGTCACACCATGGAAGCTGGTTATGCCCGAAGTCGTTACTCTAACCTTTTGGAGGAGGACGCCTAAGGTAGAATTAGTGACTGGGGTGAAGTCGTAACAAGGTAACCGTACTGGAAGGTGCGGTTGGATCACCTCCTTTAAATTTTTCTAAAAAATTATAAGTCGATTTTAAAGTATTAAATAATAAACGGGCTATTAGCTCAGTTGGTTAGAGCGCGCCCCTGATAAGGGCGAGGTCTCTGGTTCAAATCCAGAATGGCCCAAGGGGGGTATAGCTCAGCTGGTAGAGCATCGCCTTTGCACGGCGGTTGTCAGCGGTTCGAATCCGCTTACCTCCAAAAAAAAATAGATAGCAAAATATCTAAGTTGTTTTAAATTCAAGGAATTAAGAGTTTATGGGGGATACCTTGGCATTCAGAAGCGATGAAGGACGTGGTTACCAACGAAATGCTTCGGGGAGCTGGAAACAAGCTTTGATCCGGAGGTCTCCGAATGAGGAAACTTAAAAACTACTTATTGAATATATAAATAAGAAAGAGCAAACCTAGGGAATTGAAACATCTTAGTACCTAGAGGAAAAGAAAGTAAAAACGATTCCCTTAGTAGCGGCGAGCGAAACGGGAGAAGCCTAAACTTAGAAGTAAGGGTAGCGGGACAGTTAGAAATGATTAAATGTAACAATTAGATGAATAGGTTTGAATCCCTAACCATAGAAAGTGATAGTCTTGTAATCGAAAATTGAAACAATCAAAACTGAATCCCAAGTAGCATGGAGCACGTGAAATTCCGTGTGAATCTGCGAGGACCACCTCGTAAGGCTAAATATTCCTGAATGACCGATAGTGAAATAGTACCGTGAGGGAAAGGTGAAAAGAACCCCGGGAGGGGAGTGAAAAGAACATGAAACCATAAACTTACAATCAGTAGGAGGACGACTAAAACGTCTGACTGCGTTCCTGTTGAAGAATGAGCCGGCGACTTATAGCTAGTGGCAGGTTAAGACAGAGAATGTCGAAGCCATAGTGAAAGCGAGCCTGAATAGGGCGTTAGTCTCTAGTTATAGACCCGAACCCGGATGATCTAACCATGATCAGGTTGAAGCTTAGGTAATACTAAGTGGAGGACCGAACCGACTGATGTTGAAAAATCAGCGGATGAATTGTGGTTAGGGGTGAAATGCCAATCGAATTCGGAGCTAGCTGGTTCTCCCCGAAATGCGTTTAGGCGCAGCGGTAAATGTTATAATTTAGGGGTAAAGCACTGTTACGTATGCGGGCTGGTAATTCGGTACCAAATCGTTGCAAACTAAGAATACTAAATGTACAATTTACCAGTGAGACTGTGGGGGATAAGCTCCATTGTCAAGAGGGAAACAGCCCAGAGCACCAGTTAAGGCCCTTAAATAATTACTAAGTGATAAAGGAGGTGGGAGTGCAGAAACAATCAGGAGGTTTGCTTAGAAGCAGCAATCCTTTAAAGAGTGCGTAATAGCTCACTGATCGAGTAAACCTGCGCCGAAAATGAACGGGACTAAGTAATTTGCCGAAACTGTGCGATATATAAAATATATATCGGTAGGGGAGCGTTCTGTTGTAGGTCGAAGTATTAGCGTAAGCGGATATGGACGAAGCAGAAGTGAGAATGTCGGCTTGAGTAACGAAAATATAGGTGAGAATCCTATACCCCGAAAACCCAAGGTTTCCTCCGGAAGGTTCGTCCGCGGAGGGTAAGTCAGGGCCTAAGGCGAGGCTGAAAAGCGTAGTCGATGGATAACGGGTTAATATTCCCGTACCATTATTTATTGATATCGAGGGACGGAGAAGGCTAAACTGGCCGGATATTGGTATTCCGGTTTAAGCGTTAAGGTGTGTGCGGCGAAAACGTACTATTGAACTGAGGCGTGAATACGAGACTCTACGGAGTTAGAGCAGTGTATGTCAGACTTCCAAGAAAAGCTCGCAATGTCTTAAATAAATAATGCCTGTACCATAACCGACACAGGTGGGTAGGTAGAGTATACTAAGGGGCGCGAGATAACTCTCTCTAAGGAACTCGGCAAAATAACTCCGTAACTTCGGGAGAAGGAGTACCTTATTTATAAGGTTGCAATAACAAGATCCAAGCAACTGTTTACCAAAAACACAGGTCTCCGCTAAGTCGTAAGACGATGTATGGGGGCTGACGCCTGCCCAGTGCCAGAAGGTTAAAGAAGTCGGTTAGCGCAAGCGAAGCTGGTAACTGAAGCCCTGGTGAACGGCGGCCGTAACTATAACGGTCCTAAGGTAGCGAAATTCCTTGTCGGGTAAGTTCCGACCCGCACGAAAGGCGTAATGATTTGGATACTGTCTCGGAGAGAGGCTCGGTGAAATAGACTTGTCTGTGAAGATGCGGACTACCTGCACCAGGACAGAAAGACCCTATGAAGCTTTACTGTAACTTGAAATTGAAATTGGACTTTATTTGCGCAGTATAGGTGGGAGGCGTTGAAAGATTCTTGCGGGAATTCCGGAGCCATCAGTGAGATACCACTCCTATAATGTTAGATTTCTAACTTTTACCATTATCTGGTGAAAGGACAGTTTCAGGCGGGCAGTTTGACTGGGGCGGTCGCCTCCTAAACGGTAACGGAGGCGCACAAAGGTTTCCTCTGAACGGGTAGAAATCGTATCTAGAGTGTAAAGGCAAAAGGAAGCTTGACTGTGAGACCTACAAGTCGAGCAGGGACGAAAGTCGGTCTTAGTGATCTGACGGTGCTGAGTGGAAAGGCCGTCACTCAACGGATAAAAGTTACTCTAGGGATAACAGGCTGATCTCCCCCAAGAGTTCACATCGACGGGGAGGTTTGGCACCTCGATGTCGGCTCATCGCATCCTGGGGCGGTAGTACGTCCCAAGGGTTGGGCTGTTCGCCCATGAAAGCGGTACGCGAGCTGGGTTCAGAACGTCGTGAGACAGTTCGGTCCATATCCGGTGTAGGCGTTAGAATATTGAGAGGAGCCTTCTTTAGTACGAGAGGACCGAGAAGGACATACCTCTGGTGTACCAGTTATCGTGCCAACGGTAAACGCTGGGTAGCTATGTATGGAGTGGATAACCGCTGAAAGCATCTAAGTGGGAAGCCCACCTCAAGATGAGTATTCTCATCACGTAAGTGAGTAAGGTCACGGTAAGACTAACCGTTAGATAGGCATCAAGTATAAATGTAGTAATATATGAGCTGAGATGTCCTAACAGACCGAGGACTTGAATTTTTTAATAAAATGTCTATAAACTCTAAAATATAAGATATTTGATCCAGTATTCTTAGAGTTTATAAATATTTATCTACTTTATTGTAGATTTTTGCTTTGGTGTTTTTAGTGTATTGGCGGAACCACACTGATCCATTTCGAACTCAGTTGTGAAACGTTATAAATCGGCGAAAATACTTGGAGAGACATCTCCCGGAAAAATAGCTCAATGCCAAAGTTTTTAAGCAAACTAGAAAATATTTCTAGCTGGATATTTCTTAGAAATATTTAAAATTTTGTATATAATATAAATGTACAATAATATAACTGCATATAAATATTATTTTCTGTATTTAATTTAACTATTTTTATAAGGATTATAACATATGGATACTCGTTTATTAGTAATTGGTGCTCCAATTTTCGTAGCTGCATCATGGGCTTTATTTAATATTGGTCGTTTAGCTATCCAACAAGTTCAAAGATTATCACGCCAACGTTAATATATTAGCCGAAAATATTTTCAGTTATGATTGACTTTTAAAAATTACTATTATATTAATTAAAAATTACAAAGAATTAAACTATGTCACATACAGTTAAAATTTATGATACATGTATCGGATGTACTCAATGTGTACGAGCATGTCCTACCGATGTTTTAGAAATGGTTGCTTGGGATGGTTGTAAAGCGGGCCAAATTGCGTCTTCTCCACGAGTAGAAGACTGTGTAGGATGTAAACGTTGTGAAACAGCATGTCCAACTGACTTTTTAAGTGTACGAGTTTACTTAGGGGCAGAAACAACAAGAAGCTTAGGTTTAGCATATTAAGTATAAAACTTAAAAAATAAAGGAATGATAGTTTATTATTCCTTTATTTTTATGAAACCCAACCATAACTATGTAATCCCTTACCAAGGAAATTTACACCTAAATAACAAATCCAAATCACAAAAAATCCTAGTCCACCTAAAATTGCTGTTTTTCTCCCTTCCCAACCTTTTGTAATTCGTGCGTGTAGATATGTAGCAAAAACAAGCCATGTAATTAATGCCCATGTCTCTTTTGGATCCCAGCTCCAATAAGAGCCCCAAGCTTCATTTGCCCAGACCCCACCGGCAATAATACCTATCGTTAAAAAAGGAAAACCTAAACCAATAATTCTGTAGCTCCAATTATCTAAACTTTGTAATAATTTTAATTTACCTAATTCAGAAACATTATTTTGTGGGGAAACAAATTTTGCTTCGTAATAATCAAGCATAATATTATATAAAGGTGCGGATGAAACATCTACTTGTTTTAAATCTACTTCTCTATATTGAGAAATAACTAAGAATAGAATACATAATAATGAACCCATAATTAATGTTCCGTAACTTAATAACATCATACTAACATGCATCATTAACCAATTCGATTGTAATGCAGGTACTAAAGGGCTGGCTTTTTGCATTTCAGGAGTAAGTGTTAAATTACTAAATCCATTAATTAACAAGGCTACAGGTATCAAAATTGCTCCTATTAATTTACTCTTAGTTTGTGATTCAACATATAAATATAATGTTAAAAGTGTCCACGTTAAGAATAATAAAGATTCATATAAATTACTTAAGGGAAAATAACCGGCTACAATCCATCTCGAACCTAGTATAAAAAATAAAAGTCCATTTGCAATTGTTGACGCTAGTTTACCAAAATTAGATAAAAAATTAGTTTTATTAAAAAAAGCTAAATTAACCCAATAAGAAATCATTGCAATTAACAATATGGCAAAAACAATATTTGACAACGAATTTTGAATTTCATTCCAATCCACAAAATTTCTCCAATATAATTTATAATAATATGCTTTCTAGTATAGTATTCTACTAAAAAGACATTAAATTTATTAGTCTATTCATTATTTTAAGAGAGAAAAGTTTCTATCTAATATCTGCGAATAAGATAGAATTGACATTCGTATTTAACTAACAGTAATATAATTGTTAATTATAAAAAAGGAAGATTTTACCTATGGAATTGTTAAGAAAATATGAAATAATGATCTTATTAACTGAAGAATTTAATGATAGCGAATTAAAAAGTTGGGTATTTAACTATGCTAAAAATTTAAGAAAATTTAATGTTAGTGATATTTCAGTAATTTCTCGTGGAAAACATAAATTAGCATACCCAATTATTGATAAATCAAAAGGGAATTATATTCAATTAAACTTCTCAAGTATGCCTAAATATATTGAAACATTTTTAGCTAGTTTGAAATTAGATTCAAAAGTTTTACGATATTTGGTTCTAACTAAATAAAACACAAATAAAATAATGTTTAATAGATTAATTAAAATTTATTAAACATTATTTTATTTGTGTTTCCGATGATTTTATGATATCATTGAAGCACTAATTCTTTCCTCAGTAGCTCAGTGGTAGAGCAATCGGCTGTTAACCGATTGGCCGTAGGTTCAAATCCTACCTGGGGAGTTTTTAAAAATATTTAAATATTAATGGAAAATTTTGATAAATTGAAAATAGGTCATAAATCCTTTAATTCACGTTTGATGTTAGGGACAGGAAAATACAGAACAGTTAACGATGCTCTCAATAGTATTGAAAAAAGTGAATGTGAGATAGTAACCGTAGCTATAAGACGATTACCTGCAAACTTAAAAAATGACAATACTACTTTTTTAACTTCCTTAAATTGGAGTAAGCTTTGGTTATTACCAAATACAGCAGGTGCTCAAACAGCAGAAGAAGCTATTCGTATGGCATTTTTAGGTCATGAATTAGCGTGTCAACTAGGTCAACCAGATAATTTTTTCGTAAAATTAGAAGTTATTTCGGATCCAAAATATTTATTACCAGATCCTATTGGAACAGTAAAAGCAGCTGAATTTTTAGTTAATAAAGGATTTACTGTATTACCTTATATTAATGCAGATCCAATGTTAGCATTACATTTAGAAGATTTAGGTTGTGCTACAGTTATGCCATTAGGTTCACCAATAGGATCTGGTCAAGGTTTAAACAATTTATCAAACATTAAAATCATTATTGAAAATGCAAGTATCCCTGTTATTGTAGATGCCGGGATTGGAACTCCAAGTGAGGCTTCTCAATCTTTAGAGTTAGGAGCTGATGGTGTTTTATTAAATACAGCTGTAGCACAATCTAAGAATCCTCCCCAAATGGCAGAAGCTATGAAATTAGGAGTTCAATCAGGACGTTTAGCTTATTTAGCAGGCAGAATGGAAAAAAAATATTATGCGAATCCAAGTTCACCTCTCGATCAAATTAGTCAATTCTAAAATTTAGATTAATAGTAAAGGATTTTACTATTAATCTAAATTTTAGAATTATTTTAAAAATTTATTCATTGTCTTTTTTCTTATTTTTCTCTCGAATTTCTTTAGCTTTAGTTCTATTTTCTTTCACAATATCATTGTACATTCTTAATAAATATGTTGTTTTAATTGGACGTTGTTGTAACCACATCTTACCAAATAATAAGCCTGTTACACCATTTACAATATCCTTAGGTAATCTGTGTCTAGCAAAAGCTATAAACCTAATTACATATAACGCTAGATATAATCCATTTTTAATAATACTTACAAAAAATCTGACAATTGGATTTTTAATATTAGGGAATCGAAGAGGTTTAAATACAGGTTTAAAATCATATTCAACAATTTCCGTTCTTGTTTGCTCTAGATCTACTTTTTGTTTTTCAGTAGAAATATTTTTCGTTAAAGATGAAGGTAATACACGTTCACGTTCTGGCCGTTTTGGTTTTTCCCATTGAATTAATGAATCATCTAATTCATCATTAACATGTAGATTCGAGTTAACAGTTGTTGTATCAATTTTAATTGAAATTTCATCTGTATATGTTTCATCATCTGGAATTCCAAACGGATTTTCATATTCTTGATCTAAATATTCAAATTTATCTCGCATATTAGTAAAGTTCTCCACTTTCTCTAATTCTGCCGATACCTCATTTGGTATCTTCGTTGAACTACTACTATATTTACTCGACTCTGGTGAAGAACTAAATAAACGGTTTACCATCATTTTTCGGCCAGTTCGATCGGTATTTGAGATAACTACAGCATTATTTAAAATATCTCTAACTTCACCAACTTCTTTAGTTGCTTTCATCTCAGCTTTTAGCTGTTTTAAGGTTTTACGTGTAACAATAATACTAGTACCTGGTTTTAAATCTTCTGATAAACAACGTTCTGCTAATTGATCTTCTAGATAACTCATAATAACTCGACGTAATGGACGAGCACCATAAATAGGATCATGTCCTTCTTCTACTAATAATGCTCGTACTGGTTCTGTTACAACCAAATTAATACCTTTGTCTTTTAATCGGTCAATCAATTGTTTAATCATAATAGCCGAGATATCCCAAATATCATGTTTTGATAAATGATTAAAAACAATGATTTCATCAATACGATTTAAGAATTCAGGACGGAAGAAATTTTTAAGTTCTTCTTTCACTAATTTATTTACCTTTCGTACAATTTCAGCGTCTTTTTCTAGTTCTGTTTCAGGTTCCCAATCTCCAAAGGGATTATCATTAATCATTAATTTTAAGCCTGAAGCTTTGACATCATCTTTCGATTTTACCCCACTTTCTCGTTCAATAATTTTTGAACCTAAGTTAGTTGTCATAACAATCATAGTATTTGTAAAATCAATTACTCGACCTTTCGAATCTGTCAATCTACCATCATCTAAAATTTGTAATAATAAATTAAATACATCAGGATGAGCTTTTTCAACTTCATCTAATAGAACAACTGAGTATGGTTTTGTTCGAACAGCTTCCGTCAATTGTCCACCTTCATTATAACCTACATAACCAGGAGGTGAACCAATTAATTTCGCTACAGTATGTTTCTCCATATATTCTGACATATCTAAGCGAATCATACTACTTTCATCCCCAAACATATACTCTGCAACAGCTTTTGTTAATTCTGTTTTTCCAACTCCAGTTGGACCTGCAAAAATAAAACTAGCAATTGGACGATTAGGATTTCTTAGTCCCACACGAGCACGTCGAATTGCATTTGAAACCGAAATTACTGCTTGTTGTTGACCAATAATTCGTTCACGAATTATTTGTTCCATTTGTAATAAGCGTTCTGATTCAGAACCTGTAATTTTATTAACAGGAACTCCAGTCCAATTTGATACAACATTTGCAACATCATTTTCTACAACTTTATCAATTTCTTTTCTATTAAATCCCCGCATTTCATCAGCTAAGGCTGATTGTTTCATAATTCGAATATGGGTTCTTAATTCCATTTCTCGATCAAATTGATTTTGAGCAAGTGAAAAATTATGTGTTTTCATCGAATTTTCTTTTTCTTTAATGACTGTCTGAAGTTCATTCATTAAATTTCTTAAACCTTCAGGTAATCTTCTATTTTCTAATCTTACCCTTGCACCAGATTCATCCAATACATCAATAGCTTTATCTGGTAAAAAACGATCAGGAATATATTTATCTGATAGAATAGCTGCTTGTTCAATAGCTTTTCTATCATATGTTAATGTATGATGTTGCTCAAATTTTGGTTTCAAACCTTGTAAAATTTCTATTGTTGTTCCTACACTAGGTTCTTCTACTAAGACAGGTTGGAATCGACGTTCTAATGCTGGATCACGTTCAATGTATTTACGATATTCATCTTTTGTAGTTGCACCAATACAACGGAATTTTCCACGCGCTAATGCTGGTTTTAATATATTAGCTGCATCAACAGCACCTTCAGCAGCACCAGCACCTACTAATGTGTGAATTTCATCAATAACGATAATAACGGCACTATCATTTTGAACTTCTTCCACAATTCGTTTTAATCTTTCTTCGAATTCTCCACGATATTTTGTACCAGCTAAAATTGATCCTAGATCCAAAGCCATAATTAAACTACCATCTAAGAAATCTGGTACATTTTCATTCAAGATCAATTGAGCTAACCCTTCAGCTACAGCTGTTTTACCTACACCAGGCTCCCCAATTAAAACAGGATTATTTTTTGTTCTTCTTGCTAAAACAGCAATTAAATCGTTTATTTCTTTTTCTCTTCCAATAACTGGATCTAATTTACCATCAACTGCTTCTTTTGTAATATTTTCCGAAAATTCATCTAAAGTGGGTGTTTGACTTCCTTTCCGTTCACGTTCTAATAAAAATTTCTCAGCTTGAGTTAATGGTCGTAAAATTTCTTCTTGAGTTTCTTCAATATAACTAAAAATAATATCTCTTAATTTTTTAGTATCTACTCCTAATTTATCAAGAGTTCTCATAGCAACTCCATCAGTTTCACCTAATAATGCTAATAAAATATGTTCTGTTCCTACAAAATTTTGTCCAAGATCTTTACCTTCATTTACTGCCATTTCTAAAACTCGTTTAGCTCTTGGAGTAAAAGGTATTTCAGAGGCAACAAATCCTGTTCCACGACCTATATACATTTCTATTTCTTTTCTAGCTTTTTTTAATGAAACTTTCATTTTTTTTAAAGCTTTTGCTCCGATACCATGGCGTTGTCCAATTACACCTAAAAGAAGTTGCTCCGTTCCAACAAAGTTGTGACCCATTCTTCGAGCTTCTTCTTGAGATAGCATTATAACTTTAATTGCCCCTTCAGTAAAACGTTCAAACATAATTTAAATTTCCTTTTTATTTAAAAAATGATTTTAGATAACATTATACAACTTACTTTTAAAAATTAACTAATTTTTAAAATAAAACTCTAGGCGACACCCAGATTCGAACTGGGGATCGAGGATTTGCAATCCACTGCCTTACCACTTGGCCATACCGCCTTTCCATATAAAATATTATTATAACACTAGAAGATTTCAAATCCTAGTTAAAAAAGTTTAAAATGTTAGATTAAATTAATCTAACATTTTAAACTTTTTTAACTAGGATTTGAAACTGCTAATTTATAAAAGACACCAGAAGGTAAATCTGCTTTCGATAATAAATCAAATAGATTATCATTGTTATCAGAATTATAATAAATTTCTAGTATTCTTTTATGAGTTCTAACTTCAAAATGTTCTCTTGAGTCTTTATCTACATGCGGTGAACGTAAAACACAATAAATTCGTTTTTTAGTAGGTAATTTAACAATTCCTACCGAATTTAATTCAATATTTTGTAAAAGAGTCATCATTTTATTACATGATGAATTTAGTAATTCATGATTAAATGATTCTAATCTGACCCGGATTTTTGAATTTATCATAAATAATAAAGTTAATTATTTAACAATTTTAGAAACAACGCCTGCTCCAATAGTACGACCACCTTCTCGAATTGCAAATCTCATTCCTTCTTCAATTGCTACAGGATAAATTAATTCTGCAGTCATTTTAATACGGTCTCCAGGCATTACCATTTCAACAGTTGCACCATCATCTGATGTAAATTTAGTAATTGCGCCTGTAACGTCAGTTGTTCGTACATAAAATTGTGGTCGATAACCTGTAAAGAATGGTGTATGACGTCCACCTTCATCTTTTGTTAGAACATATACTTCAGATTCAAAATTTGTATGTGGAGTAATTGTTCCTGGTTTTGATAATACCATACCACGTTGTATATCGTCACGTGTTGTACCACGTAATAAAATACCTACGTTGTCACCAGCAAAACCTTCATCTAATGTTTTTTGGAACATCTCAATACCAGTAATTGTAGTTGTTTTTGTGTCAGTAATACCAACAATTTCAACACTGTCACCTACTTTTACAATACCACGTTCGATACGTCCTGTAGATACAGTACCACGTCCTGTAATTGAGAAAACATCTTCAACTGCCATTAAGAATGTTTTTTCTGTATCACGTACAGGTGTTGGAATATAAGAATCAACAGCATCCATTAATGCATAAATTTTATCAACCCATGGGTTATCGCCTCGACGAACTTGTGGGTTAGCTGAAATTGCTTCAATAGCTTGTAAAGCTGAACCTGGACAAATTGGAATATCATCACCAGGGAAATCGTATGCAGAAAGAAGTTCACGAACTTCTAATTCAACTAATTCTAATAATTCTGCGTCATCAACTTGATCTTCTTTGTTTAAGAAAACAACGATATCTGGTACACCTACTTGTTTTGCTAATAGAATATGTTCTCGTGTTTGAGGCATAGGACCATCTGCTGCTGATACTACTAAAATAGCACCATCCATTTGAGCAGCACCAGTAATCATATTTTTTACGTAATCCGCGTGACCTGGACAATCTACATGCGCATAATGACGAGCATCTGTTTCATATTCTACGTGCGCTGTATTAATTGTAATACCACGAGCACGTTCTTCAGGTGCACCATCAATATCAGAATAAGCTTTAGCTACACCATTTCCTTCTAAAGCCATTGTTGCAGTAATTGCAGCAGTTAATGTTGTTTTACCATGATCTACATGACCAATTGTTCCAATGTTAACATGCGGTTTTGTACGTTCAAATTTTTCACGTGCCATAATTTAAGTTTTAATTAGATAAATATAGAATGTTTTTATGCTTTTAGCGAGATATTAACTATAAATTTAATATCTAAAATGGGCAAATGCTTTATTCGCCTCTGCCATTTTATGTGTTTCTTCTTTTTTCTTTATAGTATTACCAATTTCATTAGATGTGTCAATAATTTCATTAGCTAATTTAATAGCCATTGATCTACCAACACGTTGATTTGAATAGCGAATAATCCAACGTAAAGATAAATTAGTGGCTCTAAATCCACTAACCTCGATAGGAACTTGATATGTCGAACCCCCAACACGTCTTGCTTTAACTTCAACAAGAGGGCTAGAATTTTGAATAGCTTTTTCGAAAACAGAAAGTGGATCTTGGTCTGTTTTTTTTTTAATAATCTCAAAAGCTTGATACACTATATTTTTAGCTAAATTTTTCTTTCCTGATTTTAAAATTCTAGCAATAAGTAGACTTACTAAATAACTATTGTAAAGAGGATCAGGTTGTGGAAATCGTTTTTTTGATATATTTCGACGAGACATAATTATTTATTCAATGTTTATAAAACTATAGAGATATTTATTTAACTTTAGGTTTTTTAACACCATATTTTGATCTACCTTGAGTTCGAGATTTAACTCCTCCTGTATCTAATGCTCCCCGAATTATATGATATCGAACACCTGGTAAATCTTTAACCCTACCACCTCGAATTAAAACTACAGAATGTTCTTGTAAATTATGACCAATTCCTGGTATATATGCTGTAACTTCAAAACCTGAACTTAACCGCACCCTTGCTACTTTTCGAATTGCTGAATTTGGTTTTTTTGGAGTTGTTGTATAAACACGAGTACAAACACCACGTCTTTGTGGACATTTAACTAAAGCAGGACATTTAGTTTTCTTTTTAATTTGAATACGTCTTGATCGAACTAATTGTTGTATAGTTGGCATATAATTGAACTTTTAATTTAAGATCTAAGTTTTTATTAATCTGTATAATCTAATTGATATTTTTTCATAAATTTTTCTACCCTTCCTTCACTATCAATCATAACTGTTGTATCGTTATAAAAAGGATGATTTCCTAACCATATATCCATTTGTAATTCTCGTCTTGTTGAACCAATAAAACAAAGGGGTTTTCCATCACAAAGAATTGGTGTTTGAGGAAACCATTGAGGATGTATATCAGCTTTTGGCATATTTGTTTTGTTATTATAAATTTAACGTTTAGAGTATTGAGGTGCTTTTCTAGCTTTTCTTAAACCATATTTTTTCCGTTCTTTAATACGCGAATCGCGTGTTAAAAATCCGTAAGGTTTTAAAATTTGACGATTTGTCGATTCTAATTTGCATAGTAATCTAGCAACTCCTAATCTTATTGCTTCTGTTTGACCTGTAAGACCCCCACCTCGAACTAAAGCAATAATATCAAATTGATTTTCTAATTGCAATTTTTCTAACGGAGCTTTTACCATATTTAAGTAATTAGCATTGTATTGTAAATATTTTTCTCCTGGGACTTTATTGATAATAATATTTCCTCCTCCCGGTACTAGAAAAACCCGAGCAATAGCTTCTTTACGTTTTCCTAATCCAAGATTATTTTTCTGAAAAATTAATTTCGTATCAGAATTCATAGAATTTTTAATTTAATTAATAGTTTCTTGATTTTTTATTAATTTAAAATGTGAAATAGTCCAAGTTAATTTGAAATAATTTTTGTACTATCAAACGATAAATTATTTAAGTCTAATTTAATTGGATTTTGTGCTTCATGGGGATGAGTCTCACCACTATAAATATTTAATCTTCTCATTAACCGTTTTGTTTCGGTTGTTGATAACATTCCTTTTATAGCTCGCTCAATAGTAAATTTTGGAAGTGAATCTACCGCATTTTTAATAGTTAAAGCACTACCAACACGCCCAGGATTATTAACAATGTAATGTTTACTATTTTTGTTTACAATAATTGAATCAGCGTTTAATAATATTATATAATCACCAATATCAGTAGAGGGATAGTAATGCGGTTTAATTTTACCTTTTAGTAATGCAACAATTAATGTTGCTAAACGTCCCAATTTTTGATTTTTGCAATCAATAATAAACCAATTTCGAGTTTCATATTTCGAACTTGGTAAAAATGTTTTGTTTAGGGAATTCATAAATTTTTCTTTAATTAATACTTAATAGAAATTTATACTTAATCATTCTGAATATCTTTTTTCAGAATAATATTTAATTTATTTTTTAAAGTCGAAAAAACTTCGTCAGCAGATTTTCGCCCAAAATTCTTAAGTTCTTGTAATTGTTCTGGAGAATATTGTAATAAATCACCCACAGTGTTGATTTTTGCTTTTTTTAGACAATTGTAAGCACGAACGGATAATTGCAATTCTTCTATAGCAATGTTTGTATAAGGTTCTATAGTTAAGGAATTATTATTCGTTTTTGGTTCTACTAGTTCTTGAGTATTTTTTGTTTCAATTAACGAAGTAAATAAATTAATTATTATTTGACAAGCTTTTTTTAAAGCATCAATAGGTTTAATACTTCCGTTAGTCCAAATTTCAATAAATAACCTTTCTGTAATAGAATTTTCATTATCATAAACATTCTCAATTTTGAAATTAACTTTCTGAACAGGCATAAATATACTATCAATTTGAAGAAAACTTTTATCTTCATCTACAAACATTTGTGAAGCTAATTTATAACCTGTTCCATGTTCAATTTTAAATTCTATTTCTAAGTTTATTGAACTCGAAATAGTGGCAATATAATGATTTTTATTAACAATTTCTAATCCTGTTGGTAAACTAATTAAATCAGCTGTAACAACTAATGGACCTTGAACTTTTAAACGACCAAATTTTATATCTTTTGTATTACTCTTGATTACTATACCTTTAAGATTTAATAATATTTCTAAAATATCTTCGCGAACTCCAGGAATAGTAGCAAATTCATGTCGAATTCCAACAATACGAACCGCAGATATAGCAGTACCTTCTAAATCACCCAATAATACTCTTCTTAAATGATTTCCAATAGTTATTCCTTGCCCAGGCTGTAAGTCATTTATTAAAAATTGTCCATAGCAAACACCTGACTGAAGTTTTTCTGATTTTAACGGCTTAAAATAGAAATTGGTCATCTTAAAAATTAATTAGAAATTTAAAAATTAAACACGACGTTTTTTAGGTGGTCGACAACCATTGTGAGGAACCGATGTAATATCCTCAATTGAACTTATTTCAAATCCAGCTGCCTCAATAGCCCGAATAGCCGTTTCACGTCCAGAACCTTGACCTTTAACTAAAATCTGAACACTTTTCATACCTGTACTAACTGCCTCAAGGGCAGCTTTTTCTGCTGCTGTTTGCGCTGCAAACGGAGTACTTTTTCTTGCACCTTTAAATCCTGAACTTCCAGCAGAAGCCCATGAAACTGTATCACCTACTAAATTTGTTATTGTTACTATAGTATTATTAAACGTAGATTGAATATGTACAACACCTTTAACAAAGTTACTTTTGTCTTTTCTATTTGTTTGAGCCATGGAAAAATAAAATTTTAATGATTAATTCAAATATTTTTATTTCTTTTTATTTGTAACTGTTTTTTTAGAGCCACGTCTTGCTCTTGCATTTGTTCTTGTACGTTGACCACGAACAGGAAGACTATTACGGTGACGTTTTCCACGATAACAATTAATTTCATTTAATCGTTTTATATTTAAACCATTAAATCTTCTAAGATCTCCTTCTAATTTTAAGTCTAAATTAGGATCTTCGATTGCTTCACGTAAAGCAACTGTTTCTTCTGTTGTTATATCATTCGTTCTTGTTTCAGGGTTAATATTTGCTACTTCGACAATCTTTTTAGCCGAAGTAAGACCAATTCCATGAATATATGTAAGAGCGTATGCAATTCGTTTATTTTTTGGTAAATCAACACCAACTAATCTAACCATTATCTTAACTCCTTTTAAATATTAACCCTGACGTTGTTTATGTTTTGGATTTGAACAAATTACCATAATTTTACCATGTCGTTTAATTACACGACATTTATCACACATTTTTTTAACTGATGGTCTAACTTTCATTTTAAATTTTAATTAGAATCTAAATATATTTTTTTTTATATATGTTTGAATAAATAATATCATCAACTTCTTTTGAAATATCGACTAGAACACCTGCCATAATTAATAATGAAGTTGTACTTAATCCATTCAAACTTGAAATATGTAATATAACTTCAATTATATTAGGTAAAGTAGCAAGTATTGCTAATATAACTGCACCTAAAACTGTTAATCTATTCATTACTTTTTTTAAATAAAAAGTAGTTTGAACACCAGGTCGAATTCCTGGAATTGTTACAGCCATTTTTTGTAATTGATCTGCTATATCTTTTGGATTTAGAACTATTGTGGAATAAAAAGAACTAAATAATAGTATTAAACCAAAATAAAAAATCCAATAGGTAATTTTCCCAAGAAAACTTAGATTACTTATTGCTATGTTTAATTGAGGAAATAAACCTAAATTACTTATATAACCAGGCAATACTAAAACTGTGGTAGTTAAAATAATAGGCATTACTCCTGCTTGATTTAATCTAACAGGAATATAATTATTAACTATATTTGATGATCCGATTCTTCGTTGATTTAATTGTTTTGAGGATATAATTGGAATTCGACGTACACCTTCTTGTAATAGAACAATTCCACATAAAGAAAGAAGAATTAGACTAGTAATAATTATTATTGCTGGAATAGTCAAATTCTGTAAATTCTCACTTATTAGAGTTTTACAAAGATTAGGAAAACTAGAAACAATATTAGTATAAATCAGCAAAGAAGCTCCATTACCTAGTCCATAATCTGTAACTAATTCACTCAACCATAAAACAATCATAGCACCAGTAGTTAACCATACCACTATTTCAAATAGTAATTGTGTATTCCAATTAAACAATATAGGTCTTAAGTAGAGTCCTAATCCTACACTTTGAATTATTGCCCAAATTAATGTTACAAATCTTGTTAAACGATTTAAAGATCGCCGAGCATTTAAATCACCTTCTTTTTGTAATTTTGATAAGGCAGGTGAAAAAGCTATAATTAATTGAATAAAAATTGAAGCATTAATATAAGGAAAAATATTTAAAGTAAAAAGACCAATTACAAAAGTATTTTTCCCGGAAAAGGTGCTAACTATATTTCGGGCAAATGGATTATTTTGAATATAAAGCGCTAAGTCTGTATGGTTAATTCCAGGAATCGGTAAAAAACTACCAATTCGAATAAATAAAATGACACCTAAACTAATTAGTAACCGTTGTAATATAATACGAAGACTTATACTATTAAGAATTTTCACTGATTTATTTTCAATTCAACTAAATGATTATTATTGTATTGTTTTTTAGAATCTTAATATAATTACGAATTTCGTCTTTTTTCTACTTCTGTTTTTGTTGTTAGTTGCTCTAAACCAGAAATCGCAGCGCGAGCATTATTTAACAAATTATTTGATCCTAATTGTTTTGCAATTACATTCTTAACGCCTGCAACTTCTAATACAATTCGAACAGCTCCACCAGCAATAACACCAGAACCTTCAATAGCTGGTTTCATAATAATTTTACAAGCACCAAATTGACCTACAGTATCATGTGGAATACTTAATGATTTCGTAAGTGGAAGAGTTATTAAATTTTTACGACCATCTGTTTTTGCTTTTTTGAAAGCATTAACAACATCATCTGCTTTTGCTACACCAACTCCAACTTTACCATTTTCGTCACCAAGAACAACAATAGCACGAAAACTTAATTTTTTGCCGCCTTTTGTTACTTTTGAAACTCGACTAATTTTAATTAATCGTTCTACAAATTTTGGTTCTTGTAGTTGATTATTACGTCGTGAATTTTTTTTCAATTTATTTAGTTGTTTTAAATCACTACTCATAAAACTTTTTAATTTTCCTACTTTTTTCTAAATGTTGAATTAAAATTGAAGTCCACCTGCTCTGGCTCCATCAGCTAAAGCTTTAACTCTACCATGGTACAAATAAGGACCACGATCAAAAACTATTTTAGTTATATTTTTCTTTAAACTAAGTCCTGCTAATTTTTCCCCAATAATTCGTGATGCTTCACAAGTTCGACCGTTTGGTATTTGAACTTTTATTGTACGATCTAATGTCGAACAAGAAACTAAAGTTCGTCCTGTTGAATCATCAATAATTTGAGCATATATATTTTCGTTTGAACGATAAACGGATAAACGTGGTCTTTCCATTGTACCTTTAATTTTCCCACGTAAAGAATCGCGTTTAAGAATTTTATATTTACTCGGTTTTAAACGTTTATTTTTATTTTTTAACTTTAATAAGGCTTGTTTTGAGAATTTCATAATTCTAACTTGTAAGTTTTAATAGTAAAAGATAATTTAACTCTTGTAAATTTTCTAAAAATTATTTTATATAGTAATTTATTTAGAAAACTATTTTTTCCCAGATTTTCCTGATTTTCCTGATTTGCCAGACTTCCCTGATTTGCCTACTTTGCGTATAATTTGTTCATTTTTATACAAAATACCTTTTCCTTTATAAGGCTCTGGGCGTCTCCATGAACGTATTTTAGATGCGAATAATCCTAAAAGTTCTTTATCACATGATTTTAAATTAATCGTAGTATTTTGAATTACTTCGATTGTAATAGGTTTTGGAATTTCAATTTTAACTGGATGACTATAACCTAAATTTAAAGTAATCTCTGTTTGATCAACTGCAGCTCGATAACCTACACCTTTTAAAACTAAGGTTAATTCAAATTGTTTAGAAACACCAATAACCATATTATTAATTAAAGTCCGATACAACCCATGAAGTGACTTAAAGTTTTTTGTATTATCTTTTAATAAAACATTTAAAATATTTTCATTATGAGTAATCTCAATAATTTCTGGGATTGTTGTTTGTAATGTACCAAATTTTCCTTTAACTGTAACTTCTGATCCTTCACAATTAATTTCAACATCTTTTGGTACTTCTATAGGTAATTTTCCGATACGTGACATTTTAGAAACTCCTTATTTTACCATATATAACATAAAACTTCACCACCAATACCTAGCTCTTTAGCTTTTAAATTTGTCATTACTCCTCTTGATGTCGAAATAATAGCAATTCCTAGATTATCTAAAACAGTAGGCAATTTTTTTGAATTTGCATAAACTCGTAAACCTGATTTACTAACCCTTTCTAATTTTCCAATAACAGGTTTTCTCTCTTTTCCGATATACTTTAATGATATTAAGAGATACTTTCTATTATTTTCCTCATAGTTTTCAAAGCTTTCTATAAATCCTTCTTCTTTTAATATTGTTGTTATTGCTAATGACATTTTTGTCATAGGAATTTGTACGATTTGATGTTTTACCATATTTGCATTTCGAATACGTGTTAGCATATCTGCAATATTATCTGTTACCACCTTTTTCTCCTTCTAAATTATAATTTTTTCTCAATTTATTCTTGAGACCAACGTTTTCTTTTTAAATGTCGTTTCTTATCCCATACTCGATTAATCTCAGAAAATGAAGAATGCTTATCGTAATAGCCACTATCATTTAATGGAAAACGTAAAAATCTAAAAAGAATTAATCCATTTAAAATTCGGTCCATAGTTGTTGAACGATATCTTGGTAAACAATTTTCTAAAACAAGCGTAATTGTAAACCCTTGATTTTGATCTACATCATCATAATTAATTTCCGGAAAAATTAATTGTTCTTTTAAACCAAAAGTAAAATTACCTGCTTTATCAAAACTTCGTAATGAAAACCCACGAAAATCTCGAATTTGAGCAAATGTAAAGAAAATTAATTTAGTCAAAAATGAATACATTTTGTCACCACGTAGAGTTACAGTCAAACCTAACTCCATATTTTCACGAATTTTAAAACCTGCAATTGCTTTTTTTGATCTAGTAATTATTGGTTTTTGACCGGTTATTTTTTCAAACTCGTCAATACTTTTTTTTAATAAGTTTGTATTTTGAGCGGCTAAGCCTAAACCACGATTAATTTGAATTTTTTTTAATTTCGGAACTGTGTGTGGATTTTTGAATAAATTAGGACTATTTTTCAAAATAATTGGCTTAATACCATTTTTATATTCTTCTTTAATATTATCAAGCAAGCTATAAATTTCAGAAATTTCTTCAATTGAATGTTGATTTAGCATATTATTTTATTAATTAGATAATTTCACATTTGAATGATGAATAGGGGCTTCAAATTGCTTTATTTCACCTACTTCATTTTCAGTTCTAGATTTTATATGTTTAAATTTGAAATTTACACCTTTTACAATAATTTTACCTGTATTTTTATTTATACGAATTACTTCTCCTATTTCATTTTTATGAAATCCTGAAATAATTTTAACATTATCTCCTACTCGTACATGTATTTTTTGTTGTTTAATCATTTATAAAACCTCCGGCGCTAACGATACAATTTTTGATAAATTTTTATCACGAATTTCACGTGCAACAGGTCCAAAAACTCGAGTTCCACGTGGATTATTATCCATATTTACAATTACACCTGCATTATCATCAAATCTAATATACATCCCATCTGAGCGTCTAATACTTTTACATGTTCTAACAATGACTGCTCGAACTACGTCTGAACGCTTAACAGGCATATTTGGAATCGCTTCTTTCACTACTGCAATAATAGTATCACCAATTTCCGCATACTTTTTATTACCACCTAGAACCCTAATACACATAATTTTTTTAGCACCAGTATTATCTGCTACTGTTAACATTGTTTGAGGATAAATCATAAAAGGATTTTTAACTAATTAACGATGATTTTGAAATAATTTTAACTAATTTCCAACGTTTTCGTTTACTTAAAGGACGACATTCTTGAACTAAAACCTTATCTCCAATATTGCATTCCTGTAATTCATCATGTGCTAAATACTTTTTAGTTTTTAACATAGTTTTTGAATAAATAGGATGCGGATATCGATTTTCAATTTTTACTACAATAGTTTTTTGCATTTTATTACTAACTACCACACCAAGTTTTTCTTTGACAGGCATTTAAAACTCCTTGATTTTTAATTTGGAATTAATTGATTAATTACAGTTTCTTCGTTATTTTCACTTTCTTCTATTCGCATACTTAAAAGAGTTTTTAACTGAGCTAAAATTCGTTTAGATTTTTTTATTTCATGAGGCTTAAAAGTCTGACGAGTAGCTTTTTTAAAGCGTAAATTAAAAATTTCGTTTTCAGCTTTTACAATTTGTTCAGCGATTTCATTGTTTGAAAGAGATATTAGATTATTAAATTTAGGTAAACTCATAATTTATTAAATCGTATCTTTAATTATAAACTTTGTTTTTAAAGGTAATTTATATGAAGCAAGACTAAATGCAGCTTTTGCAATTTCTTCTGGAACTGAACCTATTTCAAATAAAATTGTTCCTGGCTTAACAACAGCTACCCAATAATCTACAGCACCTTTACCAGATCCCATTCTCGATTCTGCCGCACGGGCTGTAACAGTTTTATCCGGAAAAATTCTAATCCATAATTTAGCACCACGTTTTGTATAGCGAGTAATTGTACGACGAGCAGCTTCGATTTGACGAGATGTAATCCATGTAGGTTCTAAAGCTTGTAAAGCAAATTGACCAAAGCAGATAACATTGCCTTTAGTCGCACTTCCTTTCATACGTCCTCTATGATATTTTCGATATTTTGTTCTTTTTGGACTTAACATAATTAATATTATTTTTATAAAGTTTCACTAATTTGATAAACAAAAAGTCTATTTTGTTAAAATTTCATTTTTAAATAACCAAACTTTGATTCCTAATACTCCATAGATTGTATTAGCTTCTCGTGTTGCATAATCAATATCTGCACGTAAGGTTTGTAAAGGAACCCTACCTTCTCGTATCCATTCACTTCTTGCAATTTCAGCACCATTCAAACGGCCAGAAACTTGAATTTTGATACCATTAACATTTTGTTTTTGTGCTCTTTGTAATGCTTCTCGAATTGCTCTACGAAAAGCTACCCGTTTTTCTAGTTGATCAACTACTAAATCTCCAAGTAACCCTGCATTTAAATCAACTTGTTCTATTTCAAAAACATTTATGGTTAATTGTCTATCAGTCGGTAAAAGTTTTTTAATATTTTTTAATAAATTTTCTAAACCTGTGCCAAGTTCTCCAATAAGAACACCAGGTTTTCCTGTTTCAATATTTAATTGAATTTGATCATTTAAACCATTACGGTTAATACGAATATTTGAAATACTATTTGCTTTAGATATTGTGTTTAGATAAGTACGAATTTTATCGTCTTCTTTTAAAATATTTGCATATTGATTAAAATTCGCATACCAATTTGATTTATGTTCCTGAGTAATTCCTAACCGAAATCCTAAAGGATGTGTCTTTTGCCCCATAGAATTAATTTAATCCTTATTAAATTTAATTTTTAATTTATTTCTTTTAATACTACTGTAATATGACAAGTTGGCTTTAGAATTTTATAAGCTCTTCCTTGCGCTCTTGGTCTAATTCTTTTAATTTTTGGACCTTCATCTGCAAAAATCTGATCCACAATTAACCTTTTTTTATCTAAACCATAATTATGTTTAGCATTTGCTGCTGCTGAATGTATAACTTGCCAAATAGGACCACTTGCATCATACGGTAAAAATTCGAGAATCATTAAGGCTTCTTGATATGAACGACCACGTAATTGATCAATAACTCGTCGAATTTTATGTGGAGACATACGAATATATTTTGCTCTAGCTTTAACTGATTGAATGTTCGACATAATTTATTGTTTTATTTTGAATAAAATTTTCCAAATAAGTAAAACCAAGTATCAAATTATGTTTTACTCTTTAGGTTTATAATTTCAATTTAATTTTTCTATTGAAAAATTAAATTACCAAATTGGTTCTGGTTTCTTAATTGGTGTTCTTGTAAAATAATGTAATTTTACTGTAATAGTAGTGTTGCTACTTTGAGTTAAATAATTTTCTTTATTTGTTAAGAATCTATTATGAGAAACACTGTCATTAAAATAAACAGAATCAATCCAGATATCAAAAAAATTAATAGAAAAATCATTATGTAATGATAAAATGGAAGAATATAATATAGCTAATAAATTATCCCTTTCTTTTATATTTGAATCTAATAAATAGAGAATATCATCAATTGCATAATAAATATACTTATTTGTAAAACTTGTTAAAATGTTACGCGCTTTCAATGATAAAGAATTTTTATATTGAATTTGAAATGTTTTTAAAAATTGTCCATTTAATTCACCCTTAGCTAATTTAAACGATTTTAAAAGTTGACCATTTAATTCACCTTTATCTTTTAATTTTATTTTAAGTCCATCTTGATAAGGTAAAGGTTTTCCATCACTTAAACCAGTTCTATTAGATTTTATTGAATCTTTTTCTTCATCTATTAATTTATTTAACTCATTACAGTAACATTGATATGTTTGTGCTATACATTTTTGATGGTTTTCCCAAGGACGTTTTTTTATTTTTATACTAAGGGTTGGGGAAAAATCATTTTTATCTTCAAATCGAATACACGTTTTTTTTTCATCAATTTTGCATCGATTTCTACAATTAACTTTATTATCTTTTTGATTTTCGAAATCACGGCATTCTTTTTTACAAATTTTTGTTTTATCTAAAACACACCGTTCTTTACAATTAATTTTTTTTTCTTCTTGACCTTCATAATCGCGGCAATTTTTTTTACAGATTTTTGTTTTATCTAAAACACACCGTTCAGATTCTGTACTTAGATTGTAGCGTTTTTTACGCAAAAATAATCGTTCACTTTTTGAGAGTTGATGCTTTTGTCGTTCATTTTTAGATAAATCTAAATAATAACAAATTTTTGTTTTTGTTTCAGTAGATCTATCTAATTGTAAACTTAAGTCTTTTTCTTCTCTATTTAACTTAGATATTTCTTTTTCAGACATAATATTATTTATTGGTGTCTAATTAGCAATCCTCGAAGTACGGAAGGCTTTAAATTTTTAGAAATAATTTTTATTAACGTCTAGCTTTTTTATCAGCTTTGATATGTGATTTAAAATTACGTGTTGCAACAAATTCTCCCAATTTATGTCCAACTAATTGATCAGAAATAAAGATAGGAACATGTTGTTTACCATTATAAACTGAAATTGTGAAACCAATCATACTTGGTAATATGGTAGATGCTCGAGACCATGTAACAATTGTTGCATCTTTTTTACCAGCTAAATTAGCTTGATTAATTTTTTTCAATAAGTGATAAGCCACAAAAGGACTCTTTTTTAATGAGCGTGACATTTTAAAACCTTTTAATTAATTTTTACTTAATGTATTAAATTATGATCGACGGCGAAGAATATAAGCTTCACTTAATTTTTTATTTTTACGTGTTCGAATTCCTAATGCAGGTTTACCCCAAGGTGTTAAAGGTCTTGTTCGTCCTATAGGAGCTCGTCCCTCACCACCACCGTGAGGATGATCACATGGGTTCATAACAGAACCACGAACAGTAGGACGGATTCCTAGCCATCTCGTACGTCCAGCTTTACCGCTTTGAATTAAAAAAGCATCGTTATTACTAATTTCACCAATTGTTGCAAAACATTCTTTTCTTAAAAGACGTATTTCTTTAGATGGTAATCGTAATGTTACATAATTTCCTTCTTTAGCTAATATTTTTGCAGACGTTCCGCCAGCTCGGACTATTTGACCACCTTTATTAGGAATTAATTCAATATTATGGATTGATGTTCCTAAAGGAATTTCTCCTAATGGCATCGAATTTCCAATATTAAACGAAATATTTGATCCTGAATAGATTGAATCACCTATATTTAAATTTTTAGGTTGCAATATATAACGTTTTTCTCCATCAGAATAATGAATTAAGGCAATTCTTGCATTGCGATTAGGATCATATTCAATTGAAACAACTTTTCCCTCTATATTAATTTTATTTCTTTTAAAATCAATTAATCGATAAAGTCGTTTATGTCCACCTCCACGATGTCTAATTGTAATAATCCCTCGATTATTTCTACCTTTATTTCTATGATTTTTACGAATTAAACTTTTTTCCGGTTTAGTTTTTGTTATTTCACTAAAATCAGATAATGCTCTGTTTCTTGTTCCAGGAGTATATGATTTATAAAGACGAATACTCATAAATGTACTTCTTTGGTTTCTTAAATTATTAATTAATTTTCAGTGAATAAGTTGATTACATCACCTTCAGATAAAGTTACAATTGCTTTTTTATATTGAGGTTTCCAACCTATATATTTACCTATTCGTTTTTGTTTTCTTGGTAAATGACAAGTATTTACTTTGGTTACTTTTACCTTAAATAATTCTTCAATAGCAGATTTAATTAATGTTTTATCTGAAGAACGATCAACAAGAAATGTATATTGATTATTTTCTAAGATTCTAGTAGCTTTATCTGTAATGATTGGATATTTTACTAATTGTTGATTACTAAGATGGTATGTTGATATTTTATTCACAGAATGTCTCCTTTATGTCATTTAAAGCTAACGGTGTTAATATAATTTGGTTGGCTTTAATTAAACTTAATGTATTTAATTGTGACGCACAAATTAATTCAAGATTTTTAATGTTTTGAACGGATAATTTTAACGATTCTGTTTTAACTGAAACGATCAATAATGTTTTTTGATTTAAGTTAATTCCACATTTTTCACAAATTTTAATAAAATTTCCCGTTTTAGGAATCTCAAAACTATTCTCTAAATTTTCAATTAATAAAACATTATCTTTTTTATTGTAAAGTAAGGTTTGTAGAGCAAGACGACGCTCTTTTTTATTAAGCTTATATTCGATTGTTTTAGGTTTAGGACCAAAAGTGACACCACCACCTTTCCATAAAGGTGATCTATTAGAGCCAGCTCGTGCTCGCCCAGTTCCTTTTTGTTTCCATGGTTTTCGGCCACCACCTCGAACTTCACTTCTTGTTTTTGTCGAAGAAGTACCTTGCTTTGTTGAAATATGATGTCTTAAGATATCTTTATGAATTAAATAATTTCCAGAATTTTCTAAAATTTTTATCTTTAGTTCACATGTTGAATCTAATCTCTCTCCTGCTATATTTACAGGATTATATGTTATTACTTTTTGAATACTCATACCTTAAAATTTTGTATTTTCAATTTTTAATTATTTCAATTAACTTATTCGAAAGGCACAATACTTAATAAATTTCCTGGTTTACCTGGAACAGATCCTTTTACAACTAGAATATTTTCTTCACTATTTGTTTGAATTACTTTTAGTTTTTTAATAGTGGTTAATTTATTTCCTAATTGTCCAGCCATTCGTTTACCTGGTAAAACACGCCCAGGCGTTGTCCCCATACCAATTGAACCCGGTTCTCTATGATTTTTTGAGCCATGTGTCATTGGACCTCGTGCAAAATTATGACGTTTTTGAAGACCAGAAAATCCTTTACCAATACTTTTACCACGAATATTTATAAATTGACCTACATGGAAAGAATCCACATTTAAAATTTGACCAATTTCAAATTGTTCTAAATTTTCATTTAAACGAAATTCTTTTAAGTATTTTAAAGGTTGAATATTTGATTTTTGCAAATGTCCTAGTTCAGGCTGAGTTAACGATTTACTAGAAACCTTGCCATAGCCTATTTGAATCGAATTGTAACCATCTTTTAAGACTGTTTTTATTTGTGTAACGACACAAGGTCCAACTTTTAAAATTGTCACAGGAATAATATTACCCGATTCATCAAAAATTTGTGTCATTCCAATTTTATTTCCTAATAACCCTATAGCCATTTGGTTCTCCACACTAAATTTGGTATATTAACTTATAAATAAACTAATCAAAATTAAAGTTGTATGATAATTAAAATTATCTTACATTTCTATATCTAGTTTTATTCTGTACTTGATATTTCTATTACAAAGATTTATTTTAATGAAACTTTAAATCTTTGTCTAGATGAGAAATATTAACAGTTTTATTAAAAATGTTATTTTTTGGAGAATTTTAATGGAGTATTGTTACTTTTTTAAAGTTATAATTCTATAAAAAATAATAAATAATAAATAAAAATAATATGGCAAAAGTTGTAGGAATCGATTTAGGTACGACAAATTCTGTGGTTGCCGCAATTGAAGGTGGTCAACCTACAGTTATTACAAATGCGGAAGGTTTAAGAACAACACCATCAATCGTAGCATATACAAAAAAACAAGAATTATTAGTAGGTCAAATCGCAAAACGTCAAGCAGTAATCAATCCAGAGAATACATTTTTCTCAGTAAAACGATTTATTGGATCAAAAGAATCAGAAATTTCAGCAGAATCAAAACAATTACCATATAAAGTTGGAACTGATAGCAATAATAATATAAAAATTAAATGTTCTTCTTTAAATAAAGAATTTAGTCCAGAAGAAATTTCAGCTCAAGTTCTTAGAAAATTAATTAATGATGCAACAACTTATTTAGGACAAGAAGTTAAACAGGCTGTTATTACTGTACCGGCTTATTTCAATGATTCACAGCGTCAAGCAACTATGGATGCTGGAAAAATAGCAGGAATTGAAGTACTAAGAATTATTAATGAACCAACAGCTGCATCACTAGCGTATGGTTTAGATAAAAAAGAAAATCAAACTATTTTAGTATTTGATTTAGGAGGTGGTACTTTTGATGTATCGATTTTAGAAGTTGGGGATGGTATTTTCGAAGTTTTAGCAACAGCAGGTGATACTAATTTAGGAGGAGACGATTTTGATAAAACATTAGTAGATTGGTTAATAAAAGATTTCTTAGAACGTGAAAATATTGATTTAAGTAAAGATATTCAAGCACTTCAACGATTAACAGAAGCAGCTGAAAAAGCAAAAATGGAGTTATCTACTGTTGAAACAACACAAATTCATTTACCTTTTATTACGGCAGATAAAACAGGACCAAAACATATTGAAAAAGAATTAACTCGTTCTCTTTTTGAAGATTTATGTAAAAATTTAATTAATCGTTGTAGGATTCCTGTCGAAAAAGCTTTAACAGATGCAAGATTAGATAAATCAGAAATTAATGAAGTGGTTCTTGTAGGTGGCTCGACTCGAATTCCGGCTATTCAAAATTTAGTTGAATCTTTAACAAATAAAAAACCGAATCAATCAGTAAATCCTGATGAAGTAGTTGCTATTGGAGCTGCAATTCAAGCTGGTATTTTAGCAGGTGAAATTAAAGACATTCTTTTATTAGATGTAACACCTTTATCATTAGGTGTTGAAACACTTGGTGGTGTTATGACAAAAATTATTTCTAGAAATACCACAATTCCTGTTAAAAAATCGGAATTATTTTCAACTGCAGTTGATAAACAGACGAATGTTGAAATTCATATTCTTCAAGGTGAAAGAGAATTGGTTGCAGGAAATAAGAGTTTAGGTAATTTTAGACTAGACGGAATTCCAGAAGCTGATCGTGGAGTTCCACAAATTGAAGTAACATTTGATATTGACGTTGATGGTTTACTATCTGTTAAAGCTAAAGAAAAAGAAACAGGAATTGAACAATCGGTGACAATTCAAGGAGCTTCAAATTTAAATGAACAAGAAGTTAATCAGATGTTAGCTGAAGCAGAGAAATATGCAGCAGCTGATCAGGAAAAGAAAAAAACTATTGATTTAAAAAATCAAGCAGAACGTTTATGTTTTGAAGCAGAAAAAGAATTAGATTTATTTAAATCAAATATTAGTTCAGAAAAAGAACAAAAAGTTCGTTCTGCTATTCAAAACGTTAAAGCACTAGGACAAACTGATGATATTAATTCATTAACAACTGCGATTGAAGAGCTAAAATCAGAATTAAAAGATATGGTAAAAGCTACAGATCCATTAGTTACAGACGCAAGTGGTTCAAATTTAAATGATTTATAAAAAAATATTAATGACTATTTAATTTTAAACGAATTCTAAGATTCGTTTAAAATTTTTGTATCATCAACAATAATACATTCTGTTGTTAAAATCATACTTGCGATTGAAGTGGCATTTTGAAGACCAGATCGAGTAACCTTGGCAGGATCAACAATCCCTTGTTCGTACATATTTCCAAATGTATTTGTTGCAGCATTATACCCAATTTCAAATTCTTGTTGTTGAACTTTTTCGATAATAACTGCACCATTTATACCAGCATTTTCTGCGATTCTGCGTAAAGGGGCTAGAATTGCTTTAGAAATAATCATAGCTCCAATCAACTCATCTTCTTTTAAATTATTCTTAGCCCATGTTATTAAATTCTCTGAGAGATGTGCTAGAGTAGCTCCACCACCCGGTACAATACCTTCTTCAACAGCAGCCCGAGTAGCATTAATAGCATCTTCTAAACGAAGTTTTTTATCTTTCATTTCTGTCTCTGTAACAGCACCAACTCTAATAACTGCAATTCCACCAGATAATTTTGCAATACGATCTTGAAGTTTCTCTTTTTCATAACCTGTATCAGCTAAATTTATTTGTTTTCGTAATTGTTCACATCGAATTTTGATTTCTTCCAAAGTTGAACCATCAGATATAATTGTAGTTGTTTCTTTTGTTACAATAACTCGGCGTGCTTGTCCTAATAGATTTAATTTTATATTATCTAAACTTAACCCTGCATCTTGAGTAATTACTGTACCACCGGTTAAAATACCTATATCTTGTAGCATTAATTTTCTTAATTCGCCAAATCCTGGTGATCTTATCGCTACAACATTAATAATCCCTCGTAATTTATTTAAAATTAGAGTTGCTAACGCCTCTTTTTCAACATCGTCTGCAATAATTAATAAAGGTCGTTTTGTTTTTGTAATTTGTTCAAGTATTGGTAATAAATCTTGTTGAACTAGAGTAATTTTTTTATCTGTAAGTAACACATATGGATTATCATAAGATACCTCCATTTTTTCAGTATTAGTGATAAAATAAGGAGAAATAAAGCCTTTTTCTAATTTCATACCTTCAGTAATTTCAAGCTCAGTAATAATACCTTTTCCTTCTTCTAATGAAATAACTCCTTCTTTACCAACTTTCGCCAGAGCATCTGAAATTAAGGAACCTATAATATCATCATTTCCTGATGATATTGTTGCTACTTGTTGGATCGATTGAATATCTTCGACTGGCTGAGCAAATTCATTAATTTGAGTTACCAAATATTGAGTAGCTTTTTCCATTCCTAATTTTATTGAAATCGGATTTGCACCTGCTGCCACGTTTTTTAAACCTTCTTTAACCATTGCATATGCTAAAACTGTGGCAGTTGTTGTACCATCGCCTGCAACATCATTTGTTTTAGCAGCAGCTTGTCGAATTAATGACACTCCAGTATTTTCAATGTGATCTTTTAAATTTATTTCTTTTGCAATCGTTACCCCATCGTTTACAATTTGGGGTGAGCCATAGGCTTTTTCTAATACAACATTTCGTCCTTTAGGACCTAATGTTACGGAAACAGCTTCAACCATTATTTCCATCCCCCGTTCAAGAGCACGTCTCGCATTGTCCTGATATAAAATTTTTTTTGCCATAAAATTGAATAAAAAGAATTAAAACTAGAATATTGAATAAATATTAATCCAAGAAATAAATATTTTGCAAGTAGAAGTGGTAATTATGTTTAATTTTTTTCAAAATACTTTACTAAATTGAATAGAATGTATTATTATATCTAAGACTAAGTTTATATGATTGGGCTTGTAGCTCAGTGGACTAGAGCACGTGGCTACGAACTACGGTGTCAGGGGTTCGAATCCCTTCTTGCCCAATATTTTAAACTTTTATAAGATCGTAAATTGTAAATTCTTTATGGGGTGTCGCCAAGTGGTAAGGCTGCGGACTTTGACTCCGCCACTCGTAGGTTCGAATCCTGCCACCCCAGTTAAAATAAAAAACTTTTTATTAATAATTTACAGATTTTATGAAAGTGAAGTAAGATATATATATATGATTATTAAATTTTAATGGTAAATTTATGGAAACGAAAATTCAATTTATAAAAGGATTAGATGAAAAAGTATTGCCAGATGTTCGTTTAACTCGTTCTCGGGACGGAAGTACTGGTACAGCAACATTCCGCTTTAAAAATCCAAATATTCTAGATAAAAGTACAGCTCGACAAGGTGAAATAACTGGTATGTATCTAATTGATGAAGAAGGGACATTAGAAACAAGAGATGTTAATGCCCGTTTTGTCAATGGAAAACCAGAAGCGATTGAATCAGTCTATATTATGAAAAGTCCAGAAGATTGGGATAGATTCATGCGATTTATGGAACGATATGGCCAAACAAATGGATTAGTTTTTACAAAAGCAACATAAAAATTAATTATATAACAAATTTACAATGCAGATATCCCTAAAGTGGGTCAATGAAATTATTAATATTCAAAATATTAATTTAGATTATCTTATTGAAAAATTAACACTTGCTGGATTTGAAGTCGAAGAAATAATTGAAGTGGAAGAAGATAATAAAAAAACGATAACTTTAGATATTTCTTCAACAGCAAATCGTTCTGATAGTTTATCTATAAATGGTATTTCACGAGAAATGAGTACTATATTAGATAAACCATATAAATTTTCTAAATACTTAGAACAAAATTCAAATTGGGAAAAAAAATTTAGTAAATATTTGGTCTCATCACTAGAACAGATTGAAACTTTAGCATTTTTAGCGGTAAGTGTTGAAAATTTAACGAACACAAATCCACCTATTTGGTTAACAAATAAACTAAAAACTTGTGGAATAGTTCCTCAAAATAATTTACTAGATTATAAGACTTTCATTTTATTAGAAACTGGTTATCCAATGGAATTCTATGATTTGCATAAAATTCAATCTAAAGTAAATTCCATCGAGTTTGATTTAACATTAACAACTAATAGACATAATCAAGAATTTATTGCGAATAATAACATTGAATATAATTTAAGAGATTCAACGTTATTAGTACAAGCAAATAATGAAGTATTAAGTATTGCTGGTTTAATTCCAGAAATTAATGTTACTTCTACAAAACATACAACAGCTTTATTAATAGAAGCTGCAGTTTTTAATGCAGGTTTTATAAGGAAACAAAGTCGTCATTTGGGATTACGAACTGATAGATCAGCTCGGTATGAAAAATCTATTAAAAATACGGAGTTATTTAATGCATTGTATAGATTATTACGTTTATTAAAAGTTTCAAATCCGAACTTAATTTGTAAATTAAAAACTTTTTCTGATATTGTTGAAGAAAAACCTAAAATGATCAAATTATCTTATAATTTGATCAATGAAATATTGGGACCAATAAAAGGTGGTGACAAGACTTCATTGAACTATATAAATCCTATTTTAATTTCTAAATATTTAAACCGGTTAAAATTTCCAACTGAATTTAAAAAATCTGATTTAATTTGGAATGTAAAAATACCTTATTTTAGAAATGAAGATATAACTCGTCCTATTGACTTAATCGAAGAAATTGGGAGACTTCATGGGTTTAATCAATTTTTAACAAGATTGCCAAAAATCGAACGAATTGGCTTTCAGGATGCAAGTTATAGAACCAGAAAAAAACTTTCAAGTTATTTTTTAAATTTAGGCTTTAACGAATTAATTCATTATTCATTAGTAGGAAATCAAGATCTAAATCAATTACCTGTAAAATTAATTAATCCTTTATTAATTGATGCATCAAATCTTCGTACAACTTTATTATATAGTTTGATAAAGACAATTAAAGAAAATATAAATCAAGGAAATTCTTATTTTGATGGCTTTGAATATGGACATACATACTTTTATGAGAAAACACTAGGATTTTATGAAAAAGAAATGATTAGTGGTATTTTTGGTGGAAATAAAATCAAAAATAATTGGTCAGAATCCGGAAATTCCTTAAATTGGTTTCGAGCAAAAGGTAAAATTGATGGTATTTTTAAACAATTAAAAATTTTTACAAGTTGGAAATTGTCTTTAGATTCAGAGTATAGTATTTTATTACATCCTTATCGAAGTGCGGAACTTTATGTATCTGATGAGAAAAGGTTAGGTATCTTTGGTCAAATTAATCCCATTTTAGCAGCGAAATTAAATATTAGTTCAGAATTGTACTTATTTGAATTTGATTTTGATTTAATAAAAAATCAATTACAAACAAATAAAATAACAATTTATAAAGAATATTGTGTGTATCCTAAAATTATTAAAGATCTATCATTTATAATTCATCGAAATATATCCTTTAGTGAAATTCGAAAAATTTTATTTAAAAATGGAACTAAGTTTTTAAATGACATAAAATTTTTAGACGAATATAGATCAGAATCGTTACCTCCTAATCATATTAGTTTATGTTTGCAATTAATTTTTCAATCACAAGAAAAAACTTTAGAAAATAAATTAATAGAAAATATAGTTAAAAATCTTAAATTGGTTTTAACTAATCATTTTAAAGCTGAAATTCGTTCTTAATAGAATAATTCTATAGATTTATAGAATTATCCTCCTCCAACAATTGTAATAATTTCAATTTTATCTTTGGAATTAATTTTGATATGTGACCATTCATTTTGGTCACATATTAAATTATTATATTCAATAACAAATAAGCAATTTTGATAATTAAAATAGTTTAAGATATCAGAAATAGTCCGATCTTCTGATATATAAAATTCATGACCATTTAAAAAAAAAGTTTTCTCTACCATTATCTTTCTGTTTTCTAAAATTTTTTTAATGAGATCTAGACTTAAAGTAGTTTTAGTTGATATTATACTTGTTAGTATATTATATGGCGGGTGTAGCCAAGTGGTTAAGGCAGTGGGTTGTGATTCCACCATTCGTCGGTTCAAGTCCGATCATTCGCCCTAAATAAAAAATTAAGATTGATAAAATACATAAATTTAAATCAAAACAAATTTATATGTCACGTTATAGAGGCCCTAAATTACGTATTACTCGACGTCTAGGTTCATTACCAGGTTTAACTACAAAAAAATCAAAAAAAGATAATATTCGACCAGGTCAACATGGAAAGGCTAATGCGGATAACAATAAAAAACTAACAGAATATGGGGTTCGGTTAGAAGAAAAACAAAAATTAAAATTCAATTATGGTTTAACGGAAAGTCAACTATATAGATATATCAAAGAAGCTCGTAGACGTAAAGGGGTTACAGGCTTAATTTTATTACAGTTACTAGAAATGCGTTTAGATTCTATCTGTTATACTTTAGGATTTGCTTCGACAATTACCCAAGCAAGACAGCTTGTAAATCATGGACATATTACAGTAAATAATAGAATTGTTAATATTCCAAGTTTTCAATGTAGAGTCAATGATATTATTCGGGTTAAACAAAAATCTACTTCTAAAAAATTAATTGAAACTAACCTAAAAGATAATAAAAAACTGGATTTGCCTGCTCATTTAAAATTTGATTCTTCAAATTTAGAAGCAGTGGTTTTAGATTATTGTGATCGAAATGATGTCAATTTGGATGTAAAAGAATTATTAGTAGTTGAATATTATTCACGCCGATAATTCCAAATCAAGTAACACACTTTCTTACTTTACTTTATTAAAATTAAATTAATATTTCAAATTATGTTAAGATTACGCTTAAAAAGAACAGGACGAAAACGTTTAGCTTCATATCGTATAGTTGTTATGGAACAAGCTACAAGAAGGGATGGTCGCCCTATTGATGAATTAGGGTTTTATAACCCTATCACTAAACAATCTTCATTTGATATAGCAAAAATAACAAATTGGCTGCAATTAGGAGCACAGCCTAGTGAAACTGTATTATATTTGTTAAAAAAAGCCGATATTATTCAAGCTTAAGTTAATTTTCTTTAAGATACGAGGTTGTATCTTAAAGAAAATTAACTTAAGCTTGAATAATATAAATAGACGTAGAAATTACTTGAAGTATATATAATAGTAGGAGATTAGAGTGTTTAAAAAAATGTTTAATTTGAAAAATCAAATTACAAATAATATAATAAATAGATTTAGATAATTTTATGTCTCATTTTACAAATATACAAACATGTTTTCAAAATTTATTTTATTTAGAAAAAGCGTTAGACAAGCTAGAAATTCCAAATTTTAAAGGTAATGAATTAGCAGAAACAAAATCTTTAATTTTGCCTCAAGGAGAAAATAAGAATATTAGTTTTAACTGGGATGGAGAAGCGTTTGCCCTAAATGTAGACGCAGATTATTGGAATCAAAAATATTCAGTAAATCATTTTCTTGCTAAAATAACTCAAGAGTATGCTACCGAAGCAATTGTAGGAGAATCACAAAAACAAGGGTTTAAACCTGTTGAGATAAAACAAAATGAAGACGGATCTAGAACTATTTCTTTACAACGTTGGAATCAAAGATAATAAATCCCCAGCAGAATTTATCTGCTGGAAATTTATCTTAAATCTTATTG